TGCGTGTCACCTTTCCAAGATACAAGGTAGGGGAAAAATGACATTATATATAATAACATATTTAATAAACAAAGCAAATCCTATTTGAATTCATTTTTGATGTGACCATAATAGGGTTTTCACGATAAGAACTAAACTAAACAAACCATGGATAAATCCAAACGACCCTTTCTTAAATCCAAGCGATCTTTTCGTAGGCGTTTACCCCCGATCCAATCGGGGGATCAAATTGATTATAGAAACATGAGTTTAATTAGTCGATTTATTAGTGAACAAGGAAAAATACTATCTAGACGAGTGAATAGATTGACCTTGAAACAACAACGATTAATTACTATTGCTATAAAACAAGCTCGTATTTTATCTTTGTTACCTTTTCTTAATAATGAGAAACAATTTGAAAAAAGCGAGTCGACCGCTAGAACTGCCGGTCTTAGAACTAGAATTAAATAAGCTTATTATTTCTTCAATTGAATTAAAATTCCAATCGAAACTCAAACGCATTTTGTTCAAAAACCCGAAAATCCAGATTTTGGTATCGTGTCATAAGGATAAGAAAAAACTCGGGTAAAGCGAAGAAATCTTTTTTTATTGAACGTGGTTATTTATTATTTATGTTGACTACTTTCTCATATCATAATAATTTTTTCTCATAGTCATTTTTACTCTATCCTCCCGGAGTTTATTCTCCGGGGAATTTGATTCTAGTGGATTTCTTAGAATCGACTTATTTTATGATCTCGTTGGAAATCATATAAAGACTTTTTTTATTTAATATAGCTATTTGCGCAAGTATTTTTCGATTAAGAAGCACTCGGCTCTTGTACAAATCATGTATTAATTTACTATAACTATAGGATACCCCTTTTTCGCGAATTACTGCGTTTATACGAGTGATCCACAAACGACGAAAGGTTATCTTTTGTTTATCTCTATCCCGATGAGCCGAAACCAAAGATCTTATTTTCTGTTGAGTAATAGTTCGAGTAAGTCTTGAATGAGCCCCTTGAAAGCTTGAGGCAAATAAACGAATTTTTGTTCGACGTCTCCGAGCTATATATCCCCGTCTAATTCTGGTCATTGAATAAATGAAACTTTGACGAATAGAATAACTAATGGATTTACTTTCTTTAAGTTTTTCTATTCCCCTTTCTCAGTCTATTAATAACAAAACGGATTTTTCCAATGTATAAAATAAAAATTCCAACGGCTTTAGCTACTATAACCTTCCCGACCACAATTTTTTATCTCGAAAAAGAAATTGTATTCGACTAGGTATCAAAAACATAGTAAATAAAAAACTAGTAAATGGATAAATAAATAGTGGGTTTCATCGTTTCTATGGTTAATTCGTAAACGGTGAGGTCTTCTCTATACACCGGAGCCTATCTAATTTATTTAATTAACGTAACCTTATGAGTAACTTGTACAGTTCATATTCTTTGGCTCGACCCATAAATTAGCCAGTAATCGGTCTTTCACAAGTAGATCCACCTATACAGTAACGGTATTTAATTATGAAAATTAGCTGGGTAGCTGACCCTCTTAGTCCGTTCTTGCAAGAATAGAAGTATAATCTTTCTTTTTAAAAATAAGATTGTCCCCGCTTAATGGATAACCATTTAATACCCATGGGGCATTTTTTTTTTCATCTTAAATTAAATTGAGGTAATTGGATTTACACCAATGGAAACCATAAATTTCATACACAATAGAAGGATAGATTTTCTTATTTTTAGAAAGTGAATGGAATAGAGTTCTTCCATTTTATCCTATTAATCGGTACTGATCATTGATACTGGAAATTTGTTTTCTTGTGCTCCAGCCTATGATCTGAACGAGTCGCACATACACCCGAGTACATGTTCCTCGACGCTGAGGGCATCCCCGAAGAGCGGGGGATTTCGTAACATTTCTGATTGGCTGTCTTGTATTTCTAATAAGTTGTTTAATCGTTGGCATGTTGAATGATATACATAATGAGCTGGTTTAGATCGATCCTAACCGGATGATTATAAATTATTAATATAATAAAATATTTAACTCGGTAAGAAGATAAAATAATAAATCACCAATTTGCGCTAAATCCATCCTATTTTCTATTTTTATTCAACTGCTACAAGATCAACAATTCCATAAGCTTGTGCTTCTGTTGCTGACATAAAAATATCTCTTTCCATGTCTTCGGATACAACCCATAGGGGTTTTCCCGTTCTTTGTACATAAACCCTTGTGATGGTTTCACGCAGTTTTAGCAGCTCCTCCGCTTCCAAGATAGCTTCTCCCGTTTGTGCTTCATAAAAAGCACTAGCGGGTTGATGAATCATTACCCTGATGATATAACATAATAAAGTTTCTTCTATCTAGATGATGGAGTGAAGAGAAAATAAATAAAGATAAAAAAAATAGAATAACCGTACGGGCATTTTTTATGTATTGCATACGGCTGTACAATAAAATTGATCTTTACCTTCCATCACAGAAAGAGACAAATAGGATCTATAAGACTCATATTGGTAAATGATCAAATTACCACCCTTCTTTTTGGAGGAGTTAAAAAATACTATGATGGTTCCGTTGCTTTATATATTTCTTATTGATTTTTTGGTATTTATTTGTCTGTTATTCAGCAATCCCAAAGTTTCTTTTTGATCCGATCAAATAAAAAATATTTTTTTATTTATACAATAAATATTATTAAGAGATCTAGGGTATGAAAAAGTTTGTGACGCTGAACAGTATTCCCGATGGATAAGATAAAATCAGAAATACCCTTTATTTCATACTACTCTCTCGATATATAATAGAATATAATTTTTTGTTTTGAAAAATAATCAAAATTTTCTCATATCGAATTCTAAATGCCATGCTATTTTTACTTAAATATTCCTATTTCATATGGCGAAGGCATAGTCTTTTGTTTCTCTCAAAAAAACCGCATTGGCGCCAAGCGTGAGGGAATGCTAGACGTTTGGTAATTTCCCCTCCAACCAGGATAAAAGATCCCATTGAAGCAGCTAATCCCATGCATATTGTATGTACATCTGGTCGCACAAATTGCATAGTATCAAAAATAGCTACTCCAGGTATTACCCATCCACCAGGAGAGTTTATAAACAAATAAAGATCTTTGGTATCATCCTCAATACTGAGATATACCATAAGACCAATAAGCTGATTTGAGATCTCGCTATCAACTGCTTGGCCTAAAAAAAGTAATCTCTCTCGATAAAGTCGGTTGATTAGGGTAAAGTTGTATCCCTTAGAAACCGTACATGCACTTTTTTCTGCATACGGTTCAAAAAATTTTTCGAAAAAATCAATGTGTAGATTCCAGCCCTCTTTCGTTTTGTCATATCATACATAGCATAGTCATAGTAGGCTCTTTCTAACTTTTAACGAAAGGGCTTTTTCTTCGATTTTTCAATAAATATTTTTTTTGACTCCTTTTCTTATGTTAGAATATAAAGTTAGAATATAAAAAAAGAATTTCAAACTTATCGAATTAACTTATCATTGATGTATTTTTTCATTGAGATCCAAATCGCGATGTCATTTTCTTGTTCCTGAATGGGTTTCTTAAATCTTTTTAGGTTTATGCTCTACTCCGGGTAAAGATCTGCCCTATTTTGATTTGCACATATAGGACAAATGCTTCCCTTACCACTTCTTTATTGCTATGATTTCTTAATTAATTATTAATTTCATGCCTTCTACCAAACCAAATATTTGATGGGATTCATCCATATTACTCGATTGATTAACAATTTGAGATAAGTTTTCTTTATAAATAGGAATCGAATCATTTATGATACAAGTCGTAATCATATATAATTACTAATTGGATTGTTTTTTAAACGGAGCCTGAAATACTTAATTTTATTAGTCCAACGAAGATAACCATAAATTATTCAAATTGATAATAATATGAATTCCCTCCAAAAAAAAGGGGGATCGAGTTGCATTGCACTTCACTCTCCTAATTTTGACTTCACGCTCCCAATTTTTTATGATTCAATTAATATTTCTTTTGGGCAAAATGGAGGATATCTCGATCGGGGGAGAAAACGGGTAAATCCCATATGACCCAATATATCTGACAAGTCGCACTATACGTCAATCCAAGATGCATCTTCCTCTCCAGGACTCCGAAAAGGTACTTTTGGAACACCAATAGGCATTAAATAAAATAAAACAGAACTAAATACTATATTTCACTTTGATGTGGAAACGTAAGAATGGATTTATTGTCTTTCTACTAATATTAGCCCTTGTGTTAGTTTATCCATAGATTAGAAAACTTCATACATAATATAATAAAACGAAGACAGAATGAATAAAGAAAAATTATTAAAAATAGGTCTTTCTAACGATGAAGTAGTATGCGCATATTCCCTCATAAGGAGTAGTTTCAACCCCCATTGCGTATTAGTACTTATTGAGTATAGAATAAATCTGTTTCGCCTTGTTCCTACGAACATAATTGTTCTATATATTATCAACAAAATAGAACAACCCCCCCCTTATTCTAAGAGAATCCACTGACTAAAGGGGATCTATAGCATAGTCTATAGTAGAGTCTTTTTCAATGCAATAAAGTTACGTAGTGTCTACTTTTGTTTGATAAAGGGGTATTTCCATGGGTTTACCTTGGTATCGTGTTCATACTGTTGTGTTGAATGATCCCGGTCGGTTACTTTCTGTCCATATAATGCATACAGCTTTGGTTTCTGGTTGGGCCGGTTCAATGGCTCTGTATGAATTAGCAGTTTTTGATCCCTCTGACCCTGTTCTTGATCCAATGTGGAGACAGGGTATGTTTGTTATTCCTTTCATGACTCGTTTAGGAATAACCAATTCATGGGGCGGTTGGAGTATCACAGGAGGGACTGGCACGAATCCGGGTATTTGGAGTTACGAAGGTGTAGCCGGGGCACATATTGTATTTTCTGGCTTGTGCTTCTTGGCAGCTATCTGGCATTGGGTGTATTGGGATCTTG